CGGAAAGCAATAAATGGGAGGGGGGGTAAGGGATGATTGCACTTTTTTTTACTAAAGATACGTTTAATTTTAAGAATATAACCTTATCAAAATTAATAAATCCTATGCCAGGAACCAGATTTGAACTGGTGACACGAGGATTTTCAGTCCTCTGCTCTACCAACTGAGCTATCCCGGCCGTTGCCCCAGATTTGAACTGGTGACAACGAGGCTTTTCAGCCCTCTGCTTTAGATTTTCTAAAGTGACACCGGGGATTTTGAGTCCCCTGCTTTAGATTTGCACAGGTTACAACGAGGCTTTTGAGTCTTCTGCTTTAGATTTTCTAAGGTGACACCGGGGATTTAGAGTCCCCTGCTTTAGATTTGCACAGGTGACACCGGAGATTTAGAGTCCCCTGCTTTAGATTTGCACAGGTGACACCGAGAGTTTCAAGTCCCCTACTTTAGATTTGAACCGTTGACACCGAGGATTTCAAGTCCTCTGCTCTACCAGCTGAGCTATCCCGGCCATTTCCGAAGTATCATACTTATTTTACTAGATGACTTATGCCTATGTCAAGTCAAAGAAACTCAAAAGTAGTAAATTAAAAAAGTTTTATACCGGGAATTTCTTGGATCTTCGAAAAGAAGACTTTCTAAGTTTTAAAATGAAAAATTATATAGATTCTAAATAATTCAAATCGATATTTTTTTCTCATTTGTACGTGTATGATATATCCCACAAGACTTGTCTATAATAAGAAAATAAATTATAGTTTGTAAAAGCGTAGGATGAATGAAAAAAGATAATGAATTTTTGAATAACTAAAAAAAGGTAAGGCGTCAAACAAACTTTTTGGAGGAGTAGAGTTGGGGATAGAGGGACTTGAACCCTCACGATTTTAAAAGTCAACGGATTTTCATCTTACTATAAATTTCATTGTTGTCAGTATTGACATGTAGAATGGGACTCTATCTTTATTCTCGTCCGATTAATAAGTTCCACCAAGGATCTATCAGACTATGAAGTGAATCATTTGATCAATGAATATTCGATTTTTTCTTAAACTTCGAATTGATTCACACCATTTCTACTTAAAAAAAAAATAGAAATCGAGATTCAGGTCGTCATTTTTGAGATCGTTTTGTGTTACCTGTATTTATACAAAATAGGTTTTTATCCTTCATCCTTTTTTTTTAGTTTGGATCGAAGGATTCCTTTATCAACACAAGGTAGTGAACTCCATTTGTTAGAACAGCTTCCATTGAGTCTCTGCACCTATCCCTTTTTTCTCGCTTTCTAAACTCTGGTTTGTTCGCGTAAACCAGGATTTGGCTCAGGATTGCCCGTTGTTAATTCCAGGGTTTCTCTGAATTTGAAAGTTATCACTTAGTAGGTTTCCATACCAAGGCTCAATCCAATTAAGTCCGTAGCGTCTACCGATTCCGCCATATCCCCCCTTTTGCTTTGAGATTAGGATCTCATTATTATGTCTTTCCACTTTTTCTTATGCCGAAACTTTGGCATTCATTACATATAGATACTTTTTTTATTTCTTTGGTATCTTCTTTCTTTTTTTTAGCCCAATCCATATTGATTTAGTCTAATCAACAAAGATTCTATCATTTTTGTATTTGCAATTCAATATGGTTATATATTACATAACATATATATGTTATTCCTTTTCTCGTCTTTGTCTTAAATTTTAAGAAATAGTCGAACGGTCGATTCTCTTTTTTTTTAACTTTCATGAAAAGAAGTTTATGATTCTTTTTGAAACTTAGAATTCTACAATGTGCAGCGGAAAAAGATTATAAGTCTACTTCGTAGATTTTAAATTATAATAATTTAAAAAATTATATTCGAATATTCATTTCGAATATTAATTCGAATAATTCTATATTATATTATTAGAAATAAAAATAAAAGTATAAAAAAAAAATAATAATAATAGCGTGAGGTTATAAAAAAAAAAAATAATTTCAAATCAGATATCATTTAACTAAAAAAAAAAAAGATTAATTAAGAGTTTCTTATTTATAAACTAATGAAATCAAAATTATAAAGTCGATATATTGCTATATTCTATTAATTAAGGTTATGTTTTATTTATTTAATGATAGTCACTATTTATTTGAGCTATATTTTGTTCTAGAATATATAGAATATGATTATTTAATTCTAAATAGATAAGGAAAAATATGAATAGAATAGTTAATTGATACGATATAGTAGTTTAGTGAATTTGTATGCACGTGCTATTTTATTTGAGCCCGCTTAGCTCAGAGGTTAGAGCATCGCATTTGTAATGCGATGGTCATCGGTTCGATTCCGATAGCCGGCTTTTCCATTTTTTTTTTTTTTTCGTTTTTTTTACATGATTTTTAATGTACTTTCAAAATCAAATAAGATTGAAAAGACTTTTTTCACCTTTTCCTAGAGTTACCACTCCATTTATATTATGTCATATAAACTTCCATATAGGAATATATATTGGGTATAAAGAATTAGACCTTTGCAAAATAAATAAAGAAAATAAAGGAAAATTTTTACGATTTTTTTTTTTTTATTTATATATATTGTATATACAATAAAAAAAATCTGTATATTGAGAAGAATATATCTTCTTACTCTTTGTATTCCAATAGTTTATTGGAGTGGATTTCACGTCATTTCTCATTATCATTTAGTTCAGTTTTAATTTTGTTTGGTTTTATACAATTTCAATAAAAAAGGAGTCTTTATGTCACGTTACCGAGGGCCTCGTTTTAAAAAAATACGCCGTCTGGGGGCTTTACCGGGACTAACTAGTAAAAGGCCTAAGGCAGGAAGCGATCTTAGAAACCAATCACGCTCCGGAAAAAAATCTCAATATCGTATTCGTTTAGAAGAAAAACAAAAATTGCGTTTTCATTATGGTCTTACAGAACGCCAATTACTTAAATATGTTCGTATCGCCGGAAAAGCCAAGGGGTCAACAGGTCAAGTTTTACTACAATTACTTGAAATGCGTTTGGATAACATCCTTTTTCGATTGGGTATGGCTTTGACTATTCCTCAAGCACGCCAATTAGTTAACCATGGACATATTTTAGTTAATGGTCATATAGTTGATATACCAAGTTATCGCTGCAAACCCCGAGATATTATTACAGTGAAGGACGAACAAAACTCTAGAACTTTGGTTCAAAATCTTCTTGATTCATCTGCCCCCGAGGAATTGCCAAACCATCTAACTCTTCACACATTCCAATATGAAGGGTTAGTCAATCAAATAATAGATAGGAAATGCGTCGGTTTGAAAATAAATGAATTGCTTGTCGTAGAATATTACTCTCGACAGACTTAATAAACCTAACTTAAGTAAAAAAAATAATTAAAAACAAAAGTTCGGACAACTCCCCTTCGCCCTCCTTTTTGATTAAAAATAAAAAGGCACAAGGTAAGGGATTGTGTCGGGGAATCTTTTTCCTATTCATGTATCATAGATTGGTAGGGAGATTTGGATCCCTTGTTTGCTCTTCCCAGCATATTCCATATCAAAGAAATTAGGAATAGAGAATCTATTTAAAAATAAAAACAAGGTAGATTTTATATATATTCTTTTTTATTTGATTTGATACATTGTGGTCAATCCCGTAAGATTGGTGAATTAGTTGAAAGTACGGAAAGAGAGGGATTCGAACCCTCGGTAAACAAAAGCCTACATAACAGTTCCAATGTTACGCCTTCAACCACTCGGCCATCTCTCCGACACCAGGATTATGACTGAGTACCTGGGTGAATAGCGAGTTATTCGTCGTTTTTTAGGTTATGGTTAATAGATACCTTTTTTGACCGGAAAAAATTGTAAGTAGATAGAAGGTTTTTTTTATGAGTCCGCTTTTATGTTAGTTCGTACTATACAATTCCTTTGTTTGTGAGAAAATTTTCTCACAAAAGAAAAGGTAAAGGAAATCAAAAGAGTTATAGAATGGATTATTACCTATGCCAAGATCGCGTATAAATGGAAATTTTATTGATAAAACCTTTACAATTGTAGCCGATATCTTATTACGAGTCATTCCGACAACTTCCGGAGAAAAGGAGGCATTTACTTATTACAGAGATGGTGCGATTTGATTATCATTATTTTTTTCTCGCCTATTTGGAATAGAAAGAAAAACGAGTATTGAAAAAAATCTACGCTTTTGAAGGTGAAGTTTATAATATAAAAAAGCAATCCCTTCTGTCATGTATCCACGATTAATGCAGCCTTAGATGCTTCAATTGTGAATTCTAGTATTGAGCAAAAGGTTTTACCTATGGTTCCCGTATTACAGATCAATCCTACCACACTAATACAATATACGAATAGGAGGCATAGGGGAAGAAGCACTACGCCGAGAAATCAACAACACGAAAACTTTCTTCAAAATGATTCCTTTTCTTTCTTCTTCTTCTTCTTCTTTGGGATTTGGACTAATTAAAATGGTTGGAACAATAAACATCCATCTCGTTCGTACTTTGGATACCCGTATAACCATTGAAGACTGTTGAAGTGGCTAATTCCTGGAAATTTAGGGGCGTTGAGAACAAAGAAATTTTGAGAGTTTACTTTTTTATTTTTATCTAGCATGAACCCACTTGGTAGTAAGAAAAGATCTTTTGCAAGAAGGTTGGCTAGGGATTTCTTGTAAAAACATTAGCCCCACTTAGTTCATAATGACATCAAATTTTTCCATATATTATTTTCATTATGCACCTAAAGGAGGAGCCGTATGAGATGAAAATCTCACATACGGTTCTGAAACGGAGAATTCGTTAAAGCGAATGACGACCGTAACGGATGTCGGCTCAATCTGAAGGAAATTATGCGGAAGCATTACAGAATTATTATGAAGCTATGCGCCTAGAAATTGACCCCTATGATCGAAGTTATATACTCTATAATATAGGCCTTATCCACACAAGTAATGGGGAACATACCAAAGCTTTAGAATATTATTTTCGGGCATTAGAACGAAACCCCTTTTTACCACAAGCTTTTAATAATATGGCTGTGATCTGTCATTACGTGCGACTATCTCCACTATAGAAAGAACGAACAGCTAGTCAATTAAATACTAGAAACACAAAAAAGGGCTTTCTACATAAGCATCGTACAAAACGATTTTTATCAGCTGTAGCAAATAAATAAACTTCATAGATCAAATATGAAGTGAAGACTGGATATGCCTAAATACTTTCTTTCTATGGATAAAAAAAGATTTAATTGATAGAGGAAGCACCGTAAAGATCAATTGGAAAGGTTTTGGACCGATACAACAAGAGCTGTTTATTTATATCATAATATGATATAAATCTTCGGAATCTACTTATGTAATAGAGTAGATCCCCTAAGGTATTGAGCAGCGGTGTAGCATCAGATCCTAAAGACAGTAAGTCTTTTTTTTTTTTTTTAGTATGAAAAAAGTCTTTTTCAAAGATTCTATATAAATTTTTATATGAAAGCGGGATAGTTACCTTTCAGAAAATTATAATATCTAAAAACAATGGACATGCCCTTTTTTCTGAAGGTAGGAGAAAAGATAAAACTTATTATATTAATTAATATATTAATTAAATCAAAATTAAAGTTTGAAACTCATGTAATAACTCTCTTTTGTTTAATACAAGAAAAACCGAATATCTATAAGAAATCTCATTAAATCAGACATTCAATTAGATATAAAGTTAAAGTAGGTTAGTTAAAGTTAAAAAACTGGTATACCAAAACAAAAGAGTTGGTTGTCGAGCCGTATGAGGTAGGAAACTCTCAAGTACGGTTCTCAGGGAGGGAATTGACCCGCCTATTCCGACCGTGGAGAACAGGCCATTCAACAAGGAGATTCTGAAATGGCAGAGGCTTGGTTCGCCCAAGCCGCTGAGTATTGGAAACAGGCTATAACGCTTACTCCCGGTAATTATATTGAAGCACAGAATTGGTTGACCATAACGAGGCGCTTCGAATAAGAACTTTCCGTTTGTTTCTTTTTTTTCTATATATATCTTTATTTGTTTTTACAATTAATCCTTTTTTAGTTTCTTGACCCTCTCGGTCCACTAAAACGGATCCTTTTTTTCTATCAGAAGAACCAATCAAATAAAAAATTTTTCATTATATCCTTTTCTCAAACCGTTCTATTTCATCTGGTATTCTCTAGGGGTAATCTGGTATTCTCTAGGGGTAAGTAGTACATGAATATGAGAATATCTATATATCTAGTTTTTTTCTTTTCGACTATTAAACCCAATAAAAGAGATTTGAAAATGACTAAATATCAATACTAGAATGTTTCTTAGTAATGACTAATAAGCGTTTATTGAAATCGAAAAATATCCTCTATTTAAAACATAAAAAATAGGCTACATTTCGGAACTTATAATTGAAATATGAATACACTAGATTAGGTTATAAAAAAAAGGGTCCGTTGAGCACCCTATGGATATGTCATAATAGATCCGAACACTTGCCCCAGATCGACTTCCAGATCATAATTGCTCTAGTGAATAACTAAAGAAAATAGATGAATAGATGGGAGATAGAAGAAAAATAAAAAAAAAATCTAAGCATCTATCATCGGTTCACTAATTACTTGAGTGACTGTTGGCGGGTTTCTTTGTATGTGTTGTCCGGAAAGAGGAGGACTCAATGATTATTCGTTCGCCGGAACCAGAAGTAAAAATTTTGGTAGATAGGGATCCCATAAAAACTTCTTTCGAGGAATGGGCTAAACCCGGTCATTTCTCAAGAACAATAGCTAAGGGACCTGATACTACCACTTGGATCTGGAACCTACATGCTGATGCTCACGATTTTGATAGTCATACCAGTGATTTGGAGGAAATCTCTCGAAAAGTATTTAGTGCCCATTTCGGCCAACTCTCTATCATCTTTCTTTGGCTGAGTGGCATGTATTTCCACGGTGCTCGTTTTTCCAATTATGAAGCATGGCTGAGTGATCCGACTCACATTGGACCTAGTGCTCAGGTGGTTTGGCCAATAGTGGGCCAAGAAATTCTGAATGGAGATGTGGGCGGGGGCTTCCGAGGAATACAAATAACCTCGGGCTTTTTTCAGATTTGGCGAGCATCTGGAATAACTAGTGAATTACAACTTTATTGTACCGCAATTGGCGCATTGGTCTTCGCAGCCTTAATGCTTTTTGCTGGTTGGTTCCATTATCACAAAGCAGCTCCAAAATTGGCTTGGTTCCAAGATGTAGAATCTATGTTGAATCACCATTTAGCAGGGCTACTAGGACTTGGGTCCCTTTCTTGGGCAGGACATCAAGTACATGTATCTTTGCCGATTAACCAATTTCTAAATGCTGGAGTAGATCCTAAAGAAATACCACTTCCTCATGAATTTATCTTGAATCGGGATCTTTTGGCTCAACTTTATCCAAGTTTTGCTGAAGGAGCAACCCCCTTTTTTACCTTGAATTGGTCAAAATACTCGGAATTTCTGACCTTTCGTGGCGGATTAGATCCAGTGA